CTCCAAACTCTACTTGAGCATCCAAATCTGGGTCAATACCAGCAAAAACATCTCTGAACAAGGTTCTAGCACCATGCCAAATGTGTCCGAAAAAGAAGAGTAAAGCAAACGAAGCATGCCCAAAAGTAAACCAACCCCTTGGACTGCTACGAAAAACACCGTCGGATTTCAAAGTCGCACGATCTAATTCAAAAATTTCACCCAATTGGGCGCGTCTAGCATATTTTTTCACAGTAGCAGGATCACTGTAACTGACTCCATTGAGTTCGCCGCCATAGAACTCAACGGTTACACCTACTTGTTCAACACTATACTTAGATTCTGCCCTTCTAAAAGGAACATCCGCTCTAACAATTCCGTCGCCGTCTACCAAAACGACCGGGAATGTTTCAAAAAAAGTGGGCATACGCCGTACAAAAAGCTCACGTCCTTCTTTATCTCTAAAGATAGGGTGTCCTAACCACCCAACCGCTATTCCATCTCCGCTATCCATTGAGCCTGCCCTGAATAATCCTCCTTTTGCCGGATTATTGCCGATATAATCATAAAAAGCCAATTTTTCAGGAATTTTAGACCAGGCTTCTGATAAACTTTGATTTTCTGCTAGCCCGGCGCTAACTCTTCGATATATCTCTTGCTGGAAGTAACCCTGATCCCATTGATAACGAGTGGGACCAAATAATTCGATGGGGGTAGTTGCTGAACCATACCACATAGTTCCAGCAACTACAAAAGCTGCAAAAAAGACAGCCGCGATACTACTGGAGAGTACGGTTTCAATATTTCCCATACGTAATCCTTTGTATAGACGTTGTGGCGGTCGAACGCTAAGATGGAATAGACCCGCTAATATGCCCAATGTACCGGCTGCAATATGATGAGAAGCTATTCCTCCCGGAACAAAAGGATCAAAACCCTCCACGCCCCACGTCGGATTTACAGGTTGTACTTTTCCCGTTAGTCCGTAAGGATCAGACACCCATATTCCAGGACCATACAGGCCTGTTACATGAAATGCACCAAAACCAAAGCAAGCCACCCCGGAGAGAAATAAATGAATTCCAAAGATCTTGGGCAAATCCAAAGAAGGTTTTCCTGTACGTTCATCAGAAAATATTTCTAGATCCCAATAGACCCAATGCCAGATAGCTGCCAAAAAGCATAAGCCAGAAAATAAAATATGTGCCCCAGCTACACCTTCGTAACTCCAAACCCCTGTATTCGTTACAGTCCCTCCTGTGATACTCCAACCCCCCCACGAATTGGTTATTCCTAAGCGAGTCATGAAGGGTATAACGAACATACCTTGTCTCCACATTGGATCAAGAACGGGGTCAGAAGGATCAAAAACTGCTAATTCATAGAGAGCCATCGAACCCGCCCAACCAGCAACCAGAGCTGTATGCATTATATGAACGGAAAGCAATCGGCCGGGATCATTCAATACAACGGTATGAACACGATACCAAGGCAAACCCATGGAAAATACCCCTTTATCAAAGAAAAATAAACACTACGTAACTTTATTGCAATTGCATTGGAATATACTATGACTATGCTGCGGACTTCCCCTGTTCAGTGGATTATTTCCTAACAAGGGTTGTTTATTCTATATTCTATTGTGTTCCAAATAATGGAAGAATTTTGTTCGTAAGAACAAAGAGAAGCAGATTTATTCTATACTCGATAAGCACCAATACGCAATGGTGGATTGATACCACTTTCTATAAGTAAATGCGTTTATCATTCGAAGGGCCTGCTCGTAAAAAATTTCCTTTCTTTTTTTTTCTTTCTGAATTTTGCTAATCTATGGATAAAATAAATATGATAAAGACAATATTCTAAAGACAATAAAACCACATTATTACGTTTCCACATCAAAGTGAAATATAGGATTTAGTTCTTTTTTCTTTCAATTTATGCCTATTGGTGTTCCAAAAGTACCTTTCCGAAGTCCTGGAGAGGAAGATGCATCTTGGGTTGACGTATAGTGCGACTTGTGAGATATATTGGGTCATATGGGATTTCCCCGTTCTCTCCCCCGATCGAGATATCCTCTGTTTCGCCCAAGAAGTCGAAATGGAATCATCCATAAATTGGAGCGTGAAGTGCAATTAGATGCATTGTTTGGAGGAATTCATAGTACTATTATCAATTCGAATAATTTATGGTTGACTTTGATTGGACTAAAAAAATGAAGTATCCAGGCTCCGTTTAGAAAAAACCCAATTGGTAATATATCTAGGATTACTACGTGTATCCTAAATGATTCCTGTTTGTTATTTGGAAAGTCATACCAAAAAGAAATGGTGGTGAGAAGATTTGTCCTATATGTGCAAATCAAAACGGGGTGAATCTTTACCCGGAGTAGAGCATAAACCTAAAAAGATGAAAGAGACCCATTCAGGAACAAGAAAAGACCGTCATGATTTGGATTGAATCTCGATGAAACAATACATCAATGAAAAGTGAATTCGATAAGTTTTTCTATTATATAATAAAGAAGAAAAAAAATGCGTCTTTATTGAAAAATCGAAGAAAAAGCCCTTAATCTATACATTGATTCTTTTTTTTTCGCTATTTTTTTTTGAACCGTATGCACCAAAAGATGCATGTACGGTTCCTAAGGGATACAATTTTGCCCTACTCAACCGACTTTATCGAGAAAGATTACTTTTTTTAGGCCAAGAAGTTGATAGCGAGATCTCGAATCAACTTATTGGTCTTATGGTATATCTCAGTATCGAGGATGATACCAAAGATCTGTATTTGTTTATAAACTCTCCTGGCGGATGGGTAATACCCGGAGTCGCTATTTATGATACTATGCAATTTGTGCGACCAGAGGTCCATACAATATGCATGGGATTAGCCGCGTCAATGGGATCTTTTATCCTGGTTGGAGGAGAAATTACCAAACGTCTAGCATTCCCTCACGCTTGGCGCCAATGGGGTTTTTTATTTGAGAGAAAAAGTAAAACTATGCCTTCGCCATATGAATATTAAGTAATAATAGCATGGCACTTCGAATTCGATATGAAAAATTTTTGCATTGTTTTTTTTCAAAAGATTCGATTATGTATCGAGAGAGTAGTATGAGATAAAAGATATTTCCGATTTTCTCTTATCTATCGGAAGTCCAATTCAGCGTTACAAACTTGGTTGTTTTCACACCGAAAGTCTCTTAACAATTTTTAAGTTATAAAAAAAAGAGTGAAAAAAAACCAAATTTTTCCCTTTTTGGTTGGATCAAAAAGAAACTTTGGGATTGCTGAATCAAAGAAAAAAAATCCATTTTCAAATAGAAAAGCAACGGAGCCATCATAGTATTTTTGAACTCCTCCAAAAGGAAGGGTGGCAATTTGACCATTTACCCTCCTGGGGCTGATAGATTCTATTTTTATCTGGAAAGTAAGGGTCAATTTTATTGTATAGCCGTATGCAATGCACAAAAGATGATGCCCGTACGGTTGTTCAATTCTATCTTTTTTTCCTATTATTCTTGATCTTCCTTTTCTATTCCTTTCATCACATCAGATAGAGAAACCTTCTATCATCAGGGTAATGATCCATCAACCCGCGAGTTCCTTTTATGAAGCGCAGACGGGAGAATTTATCCTGGAAGCGGAAGAACTGCTTAAACTACGCGAAACCCTCACAAGGGTTTATGTACAAAGGACGGGCAAACCCTTATGGGTTGTATCTGAAGACATGGAAAGAGACGTTTTTATGTCAGCAACAGAAGCCCAAGCTTATGGAATTGTTGATCTTGTAGCAGTTGAATGAAAAAAAATGGATTTTGTGAAAATCCGTGATGTGATATTTTATCTCCGAGTTTAACTATTAAATAAAAAAATTCATAATCATCCGGTTAGGATCAATCTAAACCAGCCCATTATGTATATATTCAACATGCCAACCATTAAACAACTTATTAGAAATACAAGACAGCCCATTCGAAATGTCACGAAATCCCCCGCTCTTGGGGGATGCCCTCAGCGTCGAGGAACATGTACTAGGGTGTATGTGCGACTCGTTTAGATCATGAGCTGATACAAAAAAGCAAGAAACCGCTTCCAGTATGAATGATTAGTCCAGTGAATGGGATCGAATGGAAGAAGGAACTCCATTTACTATCTACTTACTATCTAAAAATAAGCCACTCGATCCCTCTATTGTGTATAAAATTTATGGTTTCCACTGGTGCAAATCCAATCACCTGAATTTAAGATGAGAAACAATTCTCCATTGGTAGCAAATCGTTATCCATTAAGCGGAGGAAATCTTATTGAAATTCAAAAAAAAAAAACATAAAAATGAAGTTCTCGCTCGGTCAAGAACGGACTACGAGGGTCAGCTACCCAGCGAAATTTCATAATTCAATACCGTTACTGTATAGGCGGGTCTTATTGTGAAAGACCTGTTACTGGATAATTCATGAGTAGAGCCAAAGAATGTGATGCGAACTATACAAGTTACCAATAACATTGATGAAATATTAAATAAATGAAGTAAAGGCTCCGGTGTATAGAGAAGACCTCACCGTTTAAGAAGTAACCATAGAAACGAGGAAACCCACTATTTCTTTATCTATTTAATTTCTATTTCTTTTAAAATACCAAAAAAATAAAAAAATCGTGGTTGGGGAGGTTATAGTAGCCAAAGCCATTGGAATTTGTATTTTATACATTGGAAAAATCCGTTTGGTTATTAATAGACCAGGACGGGTAAAAGAATAACTGAAAGAAACGAAATCAATTAGTTATTTGTCAAAATTTTATTTATTCAATGACCAGAATTAAACGCGGATATATAGCCCGGAGGCGTAGAACAAAAATTCGTTTATTTGCATCAAGTTTTCGGGGGTCTCATTCAAGACTTACTCGAACTATTACTCAACAGAAAATAAGAGCTTTGGTTTCGGCTCATCGGGATAGGGATAAGCAAAAGAGAAATTTTCGTCGTTTGTGGATCACTCGGATAAACGCAGTAATTCGAGA